AGTCCGAAGCTTCTTTCGTAACTCCCAGAATTTCTTCGTAGTGGCTCCGTTCCATGCCTCATTTCATAGGGAAGCCAAAAGTGGCTCTATTTCACTTCCTAGCACTTCCTATCATTTAATATCCATCCCTTTGGTCTTATTGACATAAGAGATGTCATTTATAGTCTATCTCTTTCTATATATGGAAAGTCAAGAAATTCTCATCGAAACATCGAGAAATTGTGCATATAGAAAACTCTAAAGAAAGAAAAAAAGGAGACCCATGCCATGATTTTAAAATCTTTTCTATTTAGTAGTCTAAGTTTCTCGATGAGGCTAATTAATTCGGTCGTTGTGGTCGGACTCTATTATGGATTTATGACCACATTCTCCATAGGTCCCTCTTAGATCTTCTTTCTCCAATCTTGGATTAGGGAAGAAGGAGATATTCGCGACTACTGGCGGTTTCATTATGGGGCAGCTCATGATCTTCATATCGATCTATTATCCACCTCTGTATCTATTCTTTCTTAGCTAAACGGGTGGAGGATCCACCCAATTTGGTTATATCATGGACTCAAAAAACGGATCCGAATTTGACTGAAATGCACGATCTTCACAGGTATCACTTTTCACGATACCTAAAAGGTGGAATAGGGATTTTCGAACCATTTCCTATAAGAGAATGGTTTCCATTACTTTGAGAAATGGATTCTTATATCAAACTATAGCTATTGCATTAAATAAGAAAAGAAACTAATAGAAGTCGAAGACGCGGAATGGTAGTGAATAGAGAAAAAGATTCTTCTGATTTTCTTGTTCCTGAAAATATTCTATCTATCTCCTAGACGCCATAGAGAATTGATAATTTTCATGTCTTTCAATTCTCGTACTCGTAATTGGAAAGTTACGGAAGGAGACCCATCATTTTGCAATGAAAACAACATATAAAACTCTGGACAATTTCGAAATCAGGCCGAGCGTCTTAATACATATGCAAAAAAATTCATTATTGGCCCACCATTGATTAGAAGATTTAGCTTGTATGAATCGCTATTGGTTTGATACGAATAATGGCAATCGTTTCAGTATGTTAAGGATACAGATGTATCCACAATTCATTTAGAGTTACTTAATAGCCTATTTCTTATACCATATCTCTATCCCGTGAAATTCTCGAGCCGAAAGATGGATGCATATGCTGTGTTTCATTTTGCTAAATGATATCAATTAAATGGTGTATCAATTCCAGAAATTGGATATAGCAATAAATAAATCAGCAAAATTCTTTCTTTTATTTTAGATAGAAGAAATGTTTCTTCTATCTAAAAATAAAAGAATGTACTCTTCTATCCAAATCTAATTTGCATCGATAAAATAAATCCAAATTCCAGCAGTAGATGAATAATTGCAAATTTTTGTGTGTACGAGATTAGAATAACTTCAAAATAACTGACATAATTTTTTATTTTTCCTGATCAGAAAAATATATGAAAAAGAAAGGAGGTAGAAAAATTTTGGGATTTATGGTTAAAGAAGAAAAAGAAGAAAACAGGGGTTCTGTTGAATTTCAAGTATTCAGTTTCACCAATAAGATACGGAGACTTGCTTCACATTTGGAATTACACAAAAAAGATTTTTCATCGGAAAGAGGTCTACGAATACTTTTGGGAAAACGTCGACGTTTGCTGGCTTATTTGGCAAAGAAAAATAGAGTACGTTATAAGAAATTAATCAGTCAGTTGAATATTCGGGAGCAGTAATTTAATCGTTCTAATTTTTTTCTTATTTTCTTAGTAGTCTTTTATAGTAGTCTTAGATTTTGCATTTTGATGAGCCTCGTTTTGAGGAATTCATGGAATAATCCATTTTCATGGAATAATGAATTAAGGAAGAAAGGATATGAGTCTACCGCTTACAAGAAAAGATCTCATGATAGTCAATATGGGCCCTCAACACCCATCAATGCATGGTGTTCTTCGACTGATCGTTTCTCTCGATGGTGAAGATGTTATTGATTGTGAACCCATATTAGGCTATTTACACAGAGGAATGGAAAAAATCGCGGAAAGAGGTAGATATAAAGATTGTAGAAGAGGGTAGGAAGGGGGAAGGGATAGGATAGTTATTTAGATAAGCTACTCGTAAATTCCTTAAGTTAAGAAACAAAAAAGAATAAAAACACGGATACATAACATAAAAAAAAGAATAAATAAGACGAGATTCGCCCTCCTCCTACATATTTAATTTCTTCTCCTATACAAAAACTAACAAGACCCACTCCATTGGTAATTCCATCAATGATACCCTTATCGAAAAACTCCGTTAGTTCGGTTAATCCTCTTATACCAAAGGTAAAGACTCTAGTATAGAAAATATCTATATAACCGCGATTATATGACCAACTGTATATCTTTTTTTTTACTTGATCGAAAAAATAATTTTTCGGACTTTCCTTGTAAAAGAAATTTATTAAATCCAAATTCTGAAAAAGAGAATAAGCGGATCCATATAAGATATATGCTATGAATAAACCAAAGATAGCTAGACTTACAGAAGAAATAGCATTAGTAATAAATTCATATGAATTTATAAAAGAATTAGAACTTTCTTGAGTCAAGTTTATTGAAGGAGTTAACCACTTTGATAATAGGGTTAACTCTGCTATTCCATTATCCTTTGTTCCATTATCAAAAGAGATTCCTATAAATCCAATGAATAAAGTAAAAAGCAGTAATATAAGAAGAGGAAATAACATAGTATTTCCCGTTTCATGCGGATAGGCAAAAGTGTTTTTAGCCCCAAAGGACGTACTAAAGCATCCTATCCTATTTCTTGTATTACCTTTAATTTTGGTTATATTTTGTGAAAAAAAAGCAACGCCACTCTTTGTTGTTGATAAAATGAAATCTTTATTAACTCTTTTGGGTATCTTTTTTCCCCATAAGGATATTGAATACAAGGAACCCTCCTTAGTGGTACTGTAATTTTGAAAATGAACGCGCAAATACCCATCAAATGTAAGTAAATATATCCGAAACATATAAAAGGCAGTTAATCCTGCAGTAAAGGAAGCTATTATTCCAAAAAAGGGTGAATACAACCAACTATTACTAAGAATCTCATCTTTGGACCAAAAGCAAGCAAGAGGTGGAATACCACAAAGAGAAAGTGTACCCCATAAAAAAGTGGTTCTTGTAATTGGAATGTATTTTCTTAAACCGCCCATAAGAACCATATTCTGACTTTTATCTGGTGAATATCCAACAAGAGGTTCCATTGAATGAATAATGGATCCGGATCCCAAGAACAATAAAGCTTTTGAATAAGCATGAGTGATCAAATGAAATAAAGCAGCTTGATAAGAACCTATACCTAGAGCTAACATCATATAACCCAATTGAGACATTGTAGAATAGGCTAAGCTTCTTTTAATATCTCTCTGAGCAAGAGCTAAAGTAGCCCCTAAGAAGAGTGTTATTGTACCTACTAAAGAAATTAAAGTCATTATCAAAGGTAGAGATATGAAAAGAGGAAAAAGACGAGCTAGAAGAAAAATCCCGGCAGCAACCATAGTTGCTGCGTGTATAAGAGCCGAAATGGGAGTGGGTCCTTCCATAGCATCTGGTAACCATACGTGAAGAGGGAATTGTGCGGATTTCGCAACTGCACCAAGGAATAATAAAAAAGCACACAAAGTAGTAAGTAAAGAGTTAATTCCATTATTAGGAATCCAGTTATTAGCTATTTTGAACAAATCCCTAAACTCTAAACTACCTGTTATCCAAAAAAAACCTAAAATTCCTAATAATAAACCAAAATCCCCTACACGATTAGTTACAAAAGCTTTTTGACAAGCACTCGCGGCGATGGGTCGTGTAAACCAAAAGCCTATCAATAAATAGGAACACATTCCTACGAGTTCCCAAAAAAAATAAATTTGTATCAAATTGGAGCTAGTAACCAATCCCAACATAGAAGTAGTGAAAAAACTTATATAAACAAAAAATCTCAAATATCCTTCATCGTGAGACATATAACCATCACTATAAATAAGAACCAGAATTCCTACAGTAGTAATTAGTATTAGCATAATAGAAGTAAGCGGGTCAATCAAGTATCCAAATTCTAAGGAAAAATCATTATTGACGGTCCAAGACCATAGATATTGATAGATAGAACTTCCATTTATTTGTTGAATAGACAGTTGAATTGAGAATACCATAGCTATACTTAAGAATAAAACACTAGGAAAAGCCCATATGCGACGAAGATTTTTTGTTGCTGTCGGAATAAAAAAAAGGCCAAATCCCATTGACATAATAACTGGAAGTGGGAGAAGAGGGATTACCCATGCATATTGATATGTATGTTCCATAAGAAAAGAAATTGAAATTTTTACTTTAATTTTTCTAGAAAATAAAATTGTTTCCGATTCACCAAACCAATTCTTATCTCTTTCTAAAGGAATAAATAAAAAGAATAAGCAAAAATGAAGAATGGGTTTAATTGATTAAATTTAAAAAGTTAATAAAATAACTTCGTTACCTAGTTATTACCTAAATAAGGATATTTATTAAAATACAAAAAAAGGTTGCATTTTTTTACTTTCTATTAATTTTGCTATTTCTTTAAAACAAAGATGAAGCAGCTCTCTTGTTTCATAACTGATTAATTGAATTCCAATAAAAAGAAAACCCATGTTTATAAGAAATTATCAAATAGTCGTTACTTCATATAGAACTGAAATCCTAATGACTATAATTACCTAAGTTTTAGAGTGCCTTGTTTAAGAGACTCAATATTTTTTGTTTTGATTGGAATTCCATTATGAAATACCATTCTGAACTTAATTAACTATTTAAATTGCCCCTTCTTTTTATCCACCCGTCTTATATAGGGGATAGGCTTCCGTACCATATATATATGGAGTATACTTGATATATAAATATCTATAAATAGATTTAAATTTAAACGGGAAACCTTTCTATATATTCTATATCATTAAAACAAAGTATAAAATATATATATATACATAAAATATATGGAAAAAAATTTACTTAAACTCTTGTCTTATCCGGATAAGACAAGAGTTTAAGTAAAAAATAATTCAGAATTTCAGTATCTTTCAATATCTAAGTATAAATACCAAGAAAAAAAAGAAAGAAGGATTTATTTGCGGCAATAGATGTCTTTCACATACAACTAGAAAAAGTAATTTCCTTTTTGAATGGCAGTTCCAAAAAAACGTACTTCATTGTCAAAAAAGCGTATTCGTAAAAATATTTGGAAGAAAAAGACTTATTTTTCCATAGTACACGCTTATTCTTTAGCAAAATCAAAATCATTTTCTAGCGGCAATGAGCATCCAAAACCAAAAGGTTTTTCTGGGCAACAAACAAATAAGAAGGTTTTGGAATAATTTGAATTGACCTATCAAAAAATAATTCCTAATAGAATTCTCATAATAAAATAGGAGAATTCTATTAGGCAAAGTGGAGTATTTTTTCAATAGGACTTCCCACTTCCATCTATTTTCTCCAAAATCATTGGCTTAAGGTTAGTAAATCCTATTAATAAGAACATAAAGACTTTCATTCTATAAATTTTGTCCATTTTATTGAAAAAATGGACAAAATTTAAAAGGAGAAACTAATTAGAAAACTAATTAGTTCCATATTGCAACTTATAAAAGAAGAGTTCCAACTCTTTTAAGCAGTGTTTTCATCCATTAGGCAAAGCAAGAGTTTATTGTAAAAAAAAAAATCGCAACGATACTACTAAAACGAAGTCTATTTTAATGAAGACTCTAATGTTCCTAAATTTTATGGGCTTTCCCAATCTCGACGATTCGCAAGATAATAGCTATTATTCTTTTAAGTTACCTATTATTTGAAGTTAGCCGCCATGGTGAAATTGGTAGACACGCTGCTCTTAGGAAGCAGTGCTCAAGCATCTCGGTTCGAATCCGAGTGGCGGCATTCTCGAAAAAGAATACAATAGATTAGAAAATGGATTCAATTCGAAATTTACAATTTTGTAATGAGACCTTCCCCTTATGCTATTTGCAACTTTAGAACATATATTAAATCATATCTCCTTCTCAACCATTTCCATTGTTATTACGATTCATTTGATAACCTTATTAGTTCGTGAACTTGGGGAATTACGTGATTCGTCAGAAAAAGGAATGATAGTTAGTTTTTTCTCTATAACAGGATTCCTAGTTTCTCGCTGGGCTTCTTCGGGACATTTTCCATTAAGTAATTTATATGAGTCGTTGATCTTCCTTTCATGGGCTCTGTATATTCTTCATACCATTCCTAAGATACAGAACTCTAAAAATGATTTAAGCACAATAACTACGCCAAGTACTATTTTAACGCAAGGCTTTGCCACATCGGGTCTTTTAACTGAAATGCATCAATCCACAATACTAGTACCCGCTCTCCAATCTCAGTGGTTAATGATGCATGTCAGTATGATGTTATTAAGCTATGCAACTCTTTTGTGCGGATCCTTATTATCTGCTGCTATTCTAATCATTAGATTTCGAAATAATTTCCATTTCTTTTCTAAAAAGAAAAAAAATGTTTTAAATAAAACATTTTTCTTTAGTGATTTCTATGCAAAAAGAAGTGCTTTAAAAAGCACCTCTGTTCCTTCATTCTCAAATTATTACAAGTATCAATTAACGGAGCGTTTGGATTCTTGGAGTTATCGTGTCATTAGTCTAGGATTTACCCTTTTAACCATAGGTATTCTTTGTGGAGCAGTATGGGCTAATGAGGCGTGGGGATCCTATTGGAATTGGGATCCTAAAGAAACTTGGGCATTTATTACTTGGACCATATTTGCTATTTATTTACATAGTAGAACAAATCCAAATTGGAAGGGTACGAATTCTGCACTTGTAGCTTCGATAGGATTTCTTATAATTTGGATCTGCTATTTTGGTATCAATCTATTAGGAATAGGTTTACATAGTTATGGTTCGTTTATATTAACACCTAAATGATTACATAAAATAAAACCTTCATTTCATGAAGGTTTTTCTTTTTTGTTTTATTTGAGAACCCCTTGAACGCCTTCTCAAAGGGTTCTCAAAAATTCAAGATAGATCTAATTAGACTTCTGTATTAATAGAGCGGACTTTTTGCCTTCTTCTGCATTAATAGAGCAAACTGGTAAAAAACCTATTTAGGATAATAATTGGATAAGAGAGCCTCCACCCTGTCAACGGATAGGGAGAGAACAAAATCTGGATAAATACCAATTCCTATTACTGGTAAAAAGATACAGATTAAAATAAAGAGTTCTCGTGGTCCAGAATCCACAAAATTTGCGTTTGGAACATTAAATAGCTTGTATCCATAGAACATCTGGCGTAACATAGATAATAAATAAATAGGAGTTAATATCATTCCGATTGCCATTACAAAAGTAATTAGCATTTTTGGCATTAACAGAAATTTTGGACTAGTAATTAGGCCAAAAAAGACTACTAATTCTGCGACAAAACCACTCATTCCTGGTAAGGCAAGAGAAGCCATTGAAAAGCTACTAAACATAGTAAAAAAATTTGGCATTGGGATAGATATTCCCCCCAGTTCTTCGAGATAAACAAGACGCATTCTATCAGAAGCAGTTCCTGCCAAGAAAAAAAGTGTAGCACCAATAAATCCATGGGATAATATTTGTAAAATAGCTCCATTGAGTCCAATGTTGGTTATGGAACCAATTCCTATAATTATGAAACCCATGTGAGATACAGAGGAATAGGCTATTCTTTTTTTGAAATTTCGTTGACCAAGAGAAGTTAAAGCTGCATAGATTATTTGGATCGCTCCTATTATTACTAACCAGGGCGAAAATAGATAATGAGCATGAGGTAACAATTCCATATTGATCCTAATCAATCCATATGCCCCCATCTTTAATAATATCCCCGCTAAAAGCATACATGTACTATAATGGGCTTCCCCATGGGTATCTGGTAACCACGTATGTAGGGGTATAATCGGCAATTTGACAGCATAAGCAATAAGGAAGCCAAAATATAAAAGTATTTCCAAGGTTGCAGGGTATGATTGATTAATTAATCTTTCCAAATCTAATCCCGGTTCGTTGGAACCATATAAGCCCATACCCAGAACTCCGATTAAGAAAAAGATGGAACCGCCTGCAGTATACAAAATAAATTTTGTAGCTGAATATAGACGCCTCTTTCCCCCCCACAAGGATAAAAGTAAGTAAACAGGAATTAATTCTAACTCCCACATGATAAAAAAAAGTAAAAGGTCTCGCGAAGAAAATAATCCTATTTGACCACTATACATTGCTAGCATCAGGAAATAGAATAATCGCGAATTCCGGGTAACTGGCCAAGCTGCTAAAGTAGCTAAAGTAGTGATAAATCCTGTCAATAAAATAGATCCTAATGAAAGTCCATCGATTCCCAATCTCCAGTGGAAATCGAAGATATCTATCCATTTATAATCCTCTTTTAATTGGATTAAGGGATCCTCCAGTTGGAAATGATAACAGAATGCATAAGTCATTAAAAGGAATTCTAATAAACAAATAGATATAGTATACCACCTAACGATTTTGTTTCCCCTATGAGGTAAAAAGAAAATTAATGAACCTGCAAATATCGGAAAAACAACAAGTATTGTTAACCAAGGAAAATAACTCATGATAAAGTGATAAAGACAAGATACGTTTTGACCAGAAAAGCCCGTGCTCGATTATTTCGAGCACAGGCTTCTTCGGTAAAGAGGAATCAGACGATTCGAATGAAGTTTTTTGGAACGTATCAATAAGATAAAGCCATGCTACGGGTTGTTTCAGGCCCTAAATAAACGCGTACACTTAAAAAATCTGTCGGGCAAGCGGATTCGCATCTCTTACAACCCACACAATCTTCGGTTCTCGGCGCGGAAGCTATTTGTTTGGCTTTACATCCATCCCAAGGTATCATTTCTAATACATCTGTTGGACAAGCTCGTACACATTGAGTGCATCCTATACATGTATCGTAAATTTTTACGGAGTGTGACATTGGATCTATAAATTTTTCTTTTCAACATAAAAATTTTCGATCTGGTAAAAATAAAATTAGTATTATATGAGTAATATGTATTGTAGACACCAGACGAAGCAATGGTTTATCCAAACTTCAAAAATAATAATCTATTTTTTAATCTGTTTGTGAGAAAGCGTGAAAAGAGCCAAGAGACTTTAATTTTAGACTTCAACAATCAGAATTATACTAATTGTACATATGAATTCGAATTAGCCAATAAATTGGCTATCCTCTTTTCAATATAAATTATTGCAATATTCAAATTGCAATATCAATGAATTACAAAAATTCCTTTAAGTGAAAAAAGAATACTATGCAATAACCTACTTAAAGAAAATTTATATTCTCAAATAATACTAAGAAAATAGTATTGATTTCTATTCATCTTAATATTCAATATTGTTATATGTGCGCCTTTGCTTAGAGGATTGTATGTCTAATTATTAAAAAGTCCAATTATTCCATAGTCTAATTATTCAATAAATTAGATTGATTGATACGGGTGGATTTCCTATTACGATAGATGGAAGAAAGAATAGATAGTCCAATAGCAGCCTCAGCAGCCGCAAGGGCTATCACAAAAATTGCGAAAATGTCTCCTTTTAATTGGCGACTATCAAATAGATCAGAAAATGTTACGAGATTTAGATTAATTGAATTCAGTATAAGTTCAAGACATATTAGAGCTCTAACCATGTTTCGGCTTGTGATCAATCCATAGATACCAATTGAAAATAAATAGACACTCAAAAAAAGTACAAGCTCAAACATCATTAATTAACTCCTTATCAATCTCGATTCATTTCAATATGAGGACAAGAATTGAACCGATTTAATTAATTACAATAGAACAATTACACAACAAAAGAAAAAAGAAAGAAGTTATTTGTTGGCGGTAGATGGTTTTTACTAAATCAAAATTGTGATTTTTTAGTTATTTATTTTAGATTTGCAATTCTTAGAATTTTTACTCTTTCTAAGTTTTCTTATTGCCGAGCCATAGTAATTGCACCTATTAAAGAAACTAGAAGAATTATGGAAATGAGTTCAAACGGAAGATAAAAATCGGTTGCTAAATGAATCCCAATTTGTTGAACATTATTTATGAGACCCTGTTCTACTATTTGGTTTGATCTTGTCGTCCAAAGAATTCCATACCATGATGTATCTGGGATAGTAGTCATTAGTGAAAAAACAATAGTTATACAAAGGATTGAAGTGAACCCATCCCCAATAGTCGAATAATTCTTATCTTTAGACCATTCTGAGCCATTTACGAACATTACAGCGAATATGATCAAGACATTTATGGCTCCCACATAAATAAGAAGTTGTGCCACAGCTACAAAGTAGGAATTTAATAAAAAATAGAATAAGGATATACAAACAAGAACTAATCCCAGCGAAAAGGCGGAATAAATGGGGTTGGTAAGTAATACTACTCCTAGACCTCCTAGTAGAAGAACAAATCCCCCAAATAGCATAAGAATCTCATGTATTGGTCCAGGTAAATCCATTATGGATAAAAAGAAATTAAAATAGTATAAAATTTTTCATGAACTGACTAAAACTAAAGGATTCAAGGAAGGAAAAAGAGATTAGGATATTTTTATAACAAAAATAAAAAATACGAGTTTAGTAATCAGTAATCGTTCTTGAATTCGAAGATTTATCTTCGTCTATTTTACTTTCAGTCGAATTTCTAATTGTTTGAATTGTGTAATCTTCCATTATGGAGATTGGTAACCGGCTTAAAGCAATTTGATTGTAATTCAATTCATGACGATCATAAGTAGAAAGTTCATATTCTTCAGTCATTGATAAACAGTTTGTCGGACAGTACTCAACACAATTGCCACAAAATATACAAACTCCAAAATCAATACTATAATTAAGCAATTGTTTCCTTTTAATATTCTTTTCAAATCTCCAATCTACAAGGGGTAGATCTATCGGACATACCCGAACACATACTTCACAAGCAATACATTTATCAAATTCAAAATGGATTCGCCCCCGGAAACGTTCCGGTGTAATTGATTTTTCGTAAGGGTAATGAATCGTTATAGGTAAACGATTTGTGTGGGATAAGGTAGTTATGAAACTTTGACCAATGTACCTTGTAGCACGTATTGTTTGTTGACCATAACTCATGAACCCAGTTACCATAGGGAACATATTCATTCTAAATATCTATGAAAAAGTTATGTTTCTTTCTCTTGTTTGAGAGAGCCTTTGTGTTGAAAATATTCTTACTATTATTGTATTATCTTATTTATAGTGAAACAAGTTGGGAAGAAGTTGTTAATAAGAGATTGCCCAAGGAAATAGGTAAAAGAAATTTCCATCCAAGATTTAATAACTGATCCATTCTCATCCTGGGTAAAGTCCATCTTATTGTGATAGAAATGAAGAGAAATAAATAAGCTTTAGTTAATGTAATAAAGATACCCATTATTATTTCCAAAATTCCAACTGCGTTATTCATTTGGAAAAAATCAAAAAAGGATATATAGGGAATAGATAAATTCCACCCGCCTAAGTAGAGAACTGTTACAAATAAAGAGGAAACTAATAAATTTAGGTAAGAAACAAGATAAAATAAAGCATATTTTATACCGGAATATTCGGTTTGATAACCTGCTACTAATTCTTCCTCTGCTTCTGGTAAATCAAAGGGTAATCTTTCACATTCTGCCAAAGAAGAAATTAGAAAAACCAGAAAACCTATAGGCTGGCGCCAAATATTCCATCCAAAAAACCCATATTTAGACTGTGCTTCAACTATATCAACTGTACTTGAACTGTTAGATAATCATAGTCGGTGATAACCTCACAGTTCCCACCGCTATTCCAAAACCGTACATGAAACCTTAGCTTCATACGGCTTCTCTATGATCAGAAAAAAGGGAGGACTCTTTCGTTATTAGCCCCCGGGGCGTAGATAGAATTTGGTAAAATAAAATATATTGGAAAGTCCTAAATTAGACCAAAGGAATTCTGTCTGCTAGAATAAGAAAAAGCGCTTCCGAATTGATCTCATCCTTTATAATATAATAATTTTTTTTCTTTGTTCAGTAATAACTTAATCTTGGAATAAAACACTTGTTATAGGAATTAAATTACTAAATGAAAAGATTTGGGCATTAGTTTATTTTTATGAATATGTATAGAGGAAGGAATAATTCAAATTTTTTTGTATTGCACTCCATATCTTTTGTCCTACTCTTCTTTCCCTGAGTAGGGGGTATTTAAAAAGAAAAAAGGGATAAAGGGTTAATTCGTTCTTTATAGCCATTTCGTTAACAAGTGAATAGGAATATACTCTGGATCGGAATCTAAAGAAAGTACTACTTGAGAATTTCCACTAATTTCAAGTCCTTATTAGAATTCCTTTTATGGGGAAAAATCTCTAATGTCTTAGATTCCCCATTACTAATCCTTTATGTACTTTAGTGTTCCTAACCCTTCACTAACTTTTGATGGATTCTTCTTATGATTATTTATAGTAATAACTAGAAATGTTCTAGTAATGGAATTCCATATCGCGAATCCTTTATTCTTGCCCGCTTCAAGATATGATGATTAATTAAAAAAAATCAACCTTGGGATAAAGAGTTTATACTGCTTATGTTTACTTCAACTTTTTCTTGTACGTAGGAAATGAGATTTTTTATTTTTACTACAAATTTTTAAGCTGTTTTGTTTCACTCATATAGCTATCTAGTTTAACTTATCAACCCGAATACAGAAAAGGAAAATAAATAGTTAATGGATTTTAGAGGAAAAAGATCCTATTTTAACGAATCACACGTAGAGATATTGCTAGCACACAAAAAGTTAATGGTATTTCATAACTAATGGATTGAGCAGCAGCTCGTAGACCGCCTGAAAAAGAATATTTATTATTTGAGCTATATCCTGCCATGAGAAGACCAATAGGAGCAATACTTGAAATGGCAATCCATAAAAAAACACCAATACTAAGATCGGCTAAAACAAAATGATATCCCAAAGGGATAACTAAAAAACTTAATAAAATGGATATGACTGCTATAGAGGGTCCAATGCTAAATAAAGGAATATCTCCTCGGGATGGTAGGATATCCTCTTTAAAAAGTAGCTTAGTCCCATCTGCTATAGCTTGAAGCAGCCCTAGGGGGCCAGCATATTCAGGACCAATACGTTGTTGTATCGATGCAGATATTTCTCTTTCTAACCACACAATTACGAGTACCTCTATTGTGATTCCCAAAAGGAGGCTCAAAATGGGTAGAATCGATATGAGTCCATAGACTTCTTTTAATAATTCCGATTTCGAAAAAGAATTGATAGTTTCTACTTCTACCCTATCTATTATCATTTCAACGGTCAACTTCCCCCATAATGATATCTATACTACCTAATATCGTCATGATATCAGCCAATTTCATTTTTTTAACTAGCTGAGGAAGAATTTGTAAATTAATAAAACCGGGCGGGCGAATTTTCCATCTCCAGGGGAAAAGGCTATCATCTCCTACTAGATAAATTCCTAATTCACCTTTTGGGGCTTCCACTCTTACATAAAGCTCTTGCTTTGATAATTCAAAATTGGGTGAAGGTTTTTTACCAAGAAATTTATATTCAAAATCATTCCATTCGGAATTCTTTGCTTTCTTAAAGCGTCGGACTTCTAAATTTTCATAAGGGCCTCCAGGAATTTTTTCTATAGCTTGTTGAATTATTTTGATGGATTCCCTCATTTCACTGATTCGTACTAAATAGCGAGCTAACGAATCCCCTTCTTTTTGCCATTGGACTTTCCAATCAAATTTGTTGTAAGACTCATAAAGATCTACTTTACGAAGATCCCATTGTATTCCAGAAGCTCGTAACATTGGTCCTGATAAGCCCCAATTTACTGCTTCTTCGCCGCTAATAAAACCTACTCCCTCAACTCGCTCCAAAAAAATGGGATTCTGTGTAATAAGTCGTTGATATTCAACAATTCCGCGTAAAAAATAATCACAGAAATCTAAACATTTATCGATCCACCCATAAGGTAGATCCGCGGCTACTCCTCCGATGCGAAAGTAATTGTGCATCATTCGCATACCTGTAGCAGCTTCAAATAGATCGTATATCAATTCTCTCTCTCTAAAAATATAGAAAAAAGGAGTCTGTGCCCCAAGATCGGCCATAAAAGGCCCAAGCCATAACAAGTGAGAAGCTATACGGCTCAACTCTAACATAATTACCCTAATATAGCTGGCTCTTTGGGGTATTTGAATATTCTCTAAGAATTCGGGTGCATTTACCGTTATTGCTTCTGTAAACATAGTAGCTAAATAATCCCACCGTGTTACATAAGGTAAGTATTGTATAATAGTTCCTCTTTCCGCGATTTTTTCCATTCCTCTGTGTAAATAGCCTAATATGGGTTCACAATCAATAACATCTTCACCATCGAGAGAAACGATCAGTCGAAGAACACCATGCATTGATGGGTGTTGAGGGCCCATATTGACTATCATGAGATCTTTTCTTGTAAGCGGTAGACTCATATCCTTTCTTCCTTAATTCATTATTCCATGAAAATGGATTATTCCATGAATTCCTCAAAACGAGGCTCATCAAAATGCAAAATCTAAGACTACTATAAAAGACTACTAAGAAAATAAGAAAAAAATTAGAACGATTAAATTACTGCTCCCGAATATTCAACTGACTGATTAATTTCTTATAACGTACTCTATTTTTCTTTGCCAAATAAGCCAGCAAACGTCGACGTTTTCCCAAAAGTATTCGTAGACCTCTTTCCGATGAAAAATCTTTTTTGTGTAATTCCAAATGTGAAGCAAGTCTCCGTATCTTATTGGTGAAACTGAATACTTGAAATTCAACAGAACCCCTGTTTTCTTCTTTTTCTTCTTTAACCATAAATCCCAAAA